AGAACTCCGTTGTAGAATTAAATTAAGACCTAACCATTAAACAAGAAGCGATGGGAACGATGGAACCCATGAATGCAGAAGATTTTATTGAAACCAAAGCCTAACAATTCATTGGTCGGGATGGCGAAAGGAACCAAGAAATAATTTATCTATTCTGATCTGAGACGTAATGAACTAACCTTACAACTGAAATAGATATTAGAGTAAATATTCGCCCACGAAAACCTTATTTTTTGGATTGCTAAATTTTGGATTTAGGGCAATCCGATACGATAAAATGAAAAAATAAGCATTCATTATGTTCTAAAAAAAAGAATATTTTTGATAAAAATAAATAGAAATATATATTTAATATGTTTAGTTATATATCCAAAATACCTAAACAAGGTATATACAAATGACTAATAGATTAGATGAAATATCAAAGAATCTCGCAATTTCATCTATATATTCATTAAACATATTTCAATTCAAATTAAATATTTTGAATCCTTTTATTCGTGAGGAGCTGGATGAGACGAAACTCTCACGTCCGGTTCTGTAGTAGAGATGGAATTCAGAAACAACCATCAACTATAACCCCAAAAGAACCAGATTCCGTAAACAACATAGAGGACGAATGAAGGGAATGTCTTATCGAGGTAACCATATTAGTTTCGGTAAATACGCCCTTCAAGCGCTTGAACCCGCTTGGATCACATCTAGACAAATAGAAGCGGGGCGCCGGGCAATGACACGAAATGCGCGTCGTGGTGGAAAAATATGGGTACGTATATTTCCCGACAAACCGGTTACAGTAAGACCCACAGAAACACGTATGGGTTCGGGTAAGGGCTCTCCTGAATATTGGGTAGCTGTTGTTAAACCAGGTCGAATACTTTATGAAATGGGCGGAGTCGCAGAAAATATAGCCAGAAAAGCAATTTCAATAGCAGCGTCCAAAATGCCTATCAAAACTCAATTTATTATTTTGGTATAAGAATTGTAGAACTAAAGAAAATAGAGCCTGGGAATGAAAAAGGCAAGGTTTCTTTTTTTTTTTTGACAAAGAATATTTCTTTCTTTTTTTTGCATTGAAACAACAAATAAAAAAATGATTCAACCTCAGACACATTTGAATGTAGCAGATAATAGCGGGGCTCGAGAATTGATGTGTATTCGAATCATAGGAGCTAGTAATCGTCGATATGCTTATATTGGTGACGTTATTGTTGCTGTGATTAAAGAAGCAGTACCAAATATGCCCCTAGAAAGATCAGAAGTGGTCAGAGCTGTAATTGTACGTACCCGTAAGGAATTGAAACGTGAAAACGGTATGCTAATACGATATGATGACAATGCCGCAGTTGTCATTGATCAAGAAGGAAATCCTAAAGGAACTCGCGTTTTTGGTGCAATCGCCCGGGAATTGAGGCATTTAAATTTTACTAAAATAGTCTCATTGGCGCCCGAGGTATTATAATAGTCTTAAAATATAAGATGAGACTATGATATAGTTTATAGTAGGGTATTAGAAAGAAATAGATTCAAATTAATTTAGTAGATTGTTTTTTACGCATATACCTTTAATTTAATAATATAATTTTGACTCATAAACAAATAAAATTAAGTAAAAAAAAAGCAAAAAGCATGTTGATTATATCAAAATTTTTGGGCAACAAGAATTTTACTCCATTATGAGTAAGGACACTATTGCTGACATATTAACCTCTATACGCAATGCTGATATGGATAGAAAAAGAGTCCTTCGAATAGCATCTGCTAATATCACCGAAAACATTGTTAAAATACTTTTACGAGAAGGTTTTATTGAAAATGTGAGGAAACATCGAGAAAGCGACAAACATTTTTTGGTTTCAACCCTGCGACATAAACGAAATAGAAAAGGGCCCTATAGAAATCTTTTAAATTTAAAACGGATCAGCCGTCCTGGTTTACTAATCTATTCTAACTATCAAAGAATTCCTAGAATTTTAGGCGGAATGGGAATTGTAATTCTTTCCACTTCTCAAGGTATAATGACAGACCGAGAGGCTCGACTAAAAGGAATAGGCGGAGAAATTTTGTGTTATATATGGTAATACTTCTTATATCCGCATTGGATACGAAACTTACTATTTGTTGTGAAAAAAAAACTAAAAAAAAATGCGAAGTGTATAATCTTGTTCCTCCTACATTAGTTAATACTTTAAGGAGGTTTTACCCGGAATGAAAGAACAAAAATGGATTCATGAGGGTTTAATTACTGAATCGCTTCCCAATGGTATGTTCCGGGTTCGTTTAGATAATGAGGATCTTATTTTAGGTTATGTTTCAGGAAAGATCCGACGTAGTTTTATACGGATACTGCCAGGAGATAGAGTCAAAATTGAAGTAAGTCGTTATGATTCAAGCAGAGGGCGTATTATTTATCGACTCCGCAACAAAGATTCGAATGATTAGGTGGTTTTTTAACTTTAATATTCCTTTTCGTGGTAATACGATTCGAAATTCAAAATTT